TACAAATTCAAATTGGAAAGTTATACGGTTAACATAATAAAAATATTATATTTGTTTTGTAGAAAAAAAATGACAAAATGGATCTTTTGCTTTGATGTTTTAAACATGACTCTATTCTTTTGTTTCTTAATAATGTTTTTGAAGAATTGAAGCCATTGATTCATAGTCTCTGTCCTTCCTCTAATTAACTCTTACGATACGAAGCAAGAAGAAAAGAGTAATCTCTGGATACTACAATATTCTATGGATTTCTACGCATGAGATATCCTCCAAATTCTTTCTTTCTCTTTCTATAGTAAACTACTAATGGAACTTACTCTATAATATAATTTTAAATTTGTTTGAATAATTTCTCTAAGTTATAAGTTTAAGTTAATAGAAGAAGTTCTATTTGCTCAATCAATTATTCCCCTATAATCTTTTCTCTCTTTTTGTTTGTCCACAACTTCCTATCAATCTAAACAAAAGAGTTCCAGTTTGACATCCTTCCCTTGTATTCTCTTCGTTTGTATATCTATTACAAAGAATAGGATACAAGTAATGAATTCCAGGCATCCCGCAAAACGAAAAAAAAAAAAGTATAAACAAAGCAACAAAAAGGATTTGGAGATTTTTTGTCGATCTATATATATATGGATCGACAAAAATTTGGCACCTTTTACCAACTTGATGTTAAGAAATCCCCGCACCTAGAAATTCATTTCGTATAATTGAACCTTTTCAAACTGTTTCTTTTTAAGAACCAAAAAAACTTGTGCCAAAATAACAAATGCAAAGAAGAATAAAAGGCCTTGGACCCGTAATGGGTCTTGAAGCACTACTTCTGCATCTCCCTGACCAAAGCCTCCCACATTGGGATTGCTTGTTAATGGTTGATCAAGCTTGATGGATTCACCCTCTGAAACAAGAAGTTCTGGTCCTGGAGGTACAATATCAACTACTTGATGTCCATCCGATGGATCAACAACGGTTATTTCATATCCACCCTTTTCTTTACGTACTATTCTACTTACTACACCTGCTGATGTAGCATTATAGACTGTATTGTTACTTTTGCTACCATCAGGATAAATCTGACCCCTTCCTCTGTTCCCACCTACATATATGGGATATTTTAAGAAGTGAACATCTTTCTTCGTAGCAGGGTCGGGGGAAAGAATGGGAAAGATGATTTCACTATATTTCTGACCAGGAACAGGACCTATCACAATAATATTTCTTTTATTAGGACGATAACTCTGAAAAGACAAATTTCCAATCTTTTCTTTCAATTCGGGAGAAATACGATCAGGGGGGGCTAATTCGAATCCGTCGGGTAAAACGAGAACAGCCCCTACATTCAAACCCCCCTTTTTACCATTAGCAAGAACTTGTTTCAGTTGCTTATCATAAGGAATTCGGACAACTGCTTCAAATACAGTATCAGGGAGCACAGCTTGCGGAACTTCAATATCCACGGGTTTATTAGCTAAATGACAATTGGCACATACAATTCGTCCCGTTGCTTCTCGCGGGTTTTCATAACCCTGCTGCGCAAAAACGGGATATGCATTTGAAATGGATGACCGAGTTATTACATATATCATGATCGATACAGAAATAGATCGAGTCATCCCTTCCTTTACCCAAGAAAAAGCATTTTTATTTTGCATGTCCAATCATTAATTTCGGAGTTTATACAATAAATTAGATAGGTAACTATACTAGTTACCTATACATGAGTCTGGCATTGTACTAGAATAATTGTACTGGAATATACGATGAATACCTTGAGCAGATGAAAGTATAAGGAATTAAGTAAAATTTTTAATTAAATGCTTAATTTCTATTTATTTATAAAGGAAGAAGGATTCTAATTTTATTGATATGATGAGATCAAATGAGTTCTTTATTCATTCATTGAATGAAAAATTACTACAAGCGAAGGAGATACACGATTTAAATAATGAAAAATCCAATATTTAACAATTGCATCTAGAATAACTGGAAAAATGGAAACAAGACCAGATATAATCTGATTGTTATGATCCAATCCAAAATCGTTGTAAACCAAACCTATCATTAGTTCCCAACCACGGGTCGAGTGAAATCCGACCCATAAATCAGTAACTAAAAGAATCGAAAAAGCTTTTATTGTGTCACTTAAGTTATAGAGGAATTCCTGAACCCAAGAATTCAGAATAACGAGTTCTTCATTACTCAGAATAAAATAACCACTTAGAATAGTGAAACAGATTATATTTGTCGAGAAATGTAAAATGATATGGAGATCATATTCATTGCATGCTTTGACCAATTGTATTGTTTCCTTGTGTATTCCTATATGAAGTTTTTGTATATGTGTTTCCGGGTACTCCTTTATCATTTCATCCAATAGGAATAGTTCTTCTAATTCTATGAATCTTTTTAGAACGTTTTTCTCTTGAATATGATTTAAAAAAGTTTCGGATTGTCTGCTATTCCACCAATAAGTAACCCAAGGTTCCAGACATTTATTAAAAGAGAAAGAGACCCACCAGGGCAAAAATACCATAGATGCAAGATAGGGAAGGGAGGCCGATGCTTTCTTTTTTTTCATTTTGATCTGTGAATTTAATTTGAATTTTTAATGAACCTGCTTCATTCGTCGACTCTATCTGATATTTCTATGAAGCACGAGTTGTATAACAAAGTAGTGACCTCTGGATCTATCCCTTTCTTTTTTATTTGTAATATATTTCAGATATCTCAATTGGGCAAATTCAAACCAATTTCATTTTCATTTGTTCCTTTCGATGAATACTCCAAAACCCACTTTAAGTAACGAATAACGAATCAAGTTTCGAGACCAAAAAACTTACATTAATTCTTTCGAAACGAAATCTTTTACTGTAATAATCAGAAAAAGGGTATCAATTAAAAATCATGGGCCTAAAAAGATGAATTATGTATTACGAAATACATGTTCGGATAGGTTTGATTAATTTATAGATATAAATTAATTATTAGATTAGTTAGTTAGATTAGACTTTTAGTATAAAAGAATCAGGAAACTTGCCTTTTATTAAAAAGGGGAATTAGCAAGTTCTTTTCCCCACCTTGAGAGGATATTTATTCTTTACTTTAGTTCGAGTTCGTTTTAAAGTACTTCCATCGGTATGCGCAAAAAATAGGCTAATTCAGCAGCTTTTTGTTCAATTTCTCGTGGAGTCAAATTCTCATCAGTACGAGTCAAGGGAATGGCTCCTTGGCCCCTGATTTCCATATAAAGGACACGACGAGTATAAAGACCCTCTTTAACCTCTATTCTGATTGATTGGATATCTCTCATAAGGAACCGAAGGAAGATGCGACGATTTATTCCAGGAAATCCCCAACGAAAAATACACACTCTTCCCTCTTTTCTATCGAAGAGGTCATAACCGCTACCTACATTCCACGAAATAGTGCACCACAAATAGGAGCTAATGAACAGACCCGCGATCCCATAGAAAGACATCACAACCCCTTGAGGAAAAAAAACGATTTGCTGAGATGGAAATACAGAGATCAAATTCCTACCAAAATAACTGGAAGTTCCAACCACTAAGAATCCTAGTGAACCTAAAAAAAGGATACAGGCCCAGCAAAAATTACTCGTTTTTCGAGATTCCGTTATAAGTTCTATCCATATATGTTCTGATCGCCAATTCATACTATACTGCATTCAGTTGCATTCGATTGGAATTGAGCGAATAACCCAAATAAATTTGACTTTACCTTTCTTGACCCCGAAGTAACTTTCACCAACTAGCACTATTGTTATGTGAAACATCGGGAGTAATTAGTTAGATACATTGACTTTCCATTTTTTATATTCGCTAATTCATTTTGAACCAGCTATATCCACATATACATGCATTTATACAGATATTATATATCCGCATAAAAGTTCTTTCACTTGTGTGTTTGGCAAAAGCCACATATCATACCATATTACACGAAATAAATATCCGTATTATCATACAGTGTTGAAATCACTTGATAAGATTCATTACCATTGGGTCTAGACAATCTTATTTTTTTGGACATGAAGAAATAAAGAAACCATTGCAATTGCCGGAAATACTAGGCCCACTAAAGGTACAAAAATGGAGGGTAAGTTGAAATCTGTCATAGAATAGATGCCTCGATTTACTATTTCTATCTATTACTATTTCTATCTATTAAAAAGATATCCTCTTATGCTTATTTAGGATATATCTATCATAAGTAATATCAAGTTATTATTATATTGTAAATAATATTATTTATAAGTGATAAATAATATCAACTATAATTCTATTAGCTATATGATTAGATAGAAACTATAATATTTAGAATATATATATATATTTAAATAATAAGTAATATAATAATGAATATTATTTTAATATATTAAATATTAAAATTAAATAAATAATTATAAATAAAAAACAAAATAAAAAATATAATTATCCGAAACCTCTGTCTATCTACAAGGAGAACTTATGTCAACAAGGAAAACAATATATATATTGTTTCTTTTAATTACGATTACGATGAATTAAATATTTATTTTTGTTCGCTACAAATAAAACAAGCGAATCTAGTGCTATACTTTAATTTTTGGAACTGTGATTCAAAGGAAAGAAACCGTGGAGTTGAAATAACTCACTCAGAACACCTTTTAAAAGATTACGTGGTACTATTGGGTCGAATAAACCTTTTTCGAATAAATACTCAGATGTTTGTGAACCCTCGGGTACTGTCGTATTCAATGTTTGTTCAATTACTCTTTTACCCGCAAATGCAATGGTTGCATTAGGTTCAGCAATAATGATATCTCCTAACATAGCAAAACTGGCTGTTACTCCACCGGTTGTAGGATCTGTAAGAATTGCTACATAGAATAACTTTTTATCTAATTGATAATTAGATAAAGCAGAAGAAATTTTAGCCATTTGCATCAAGCTCAAACTTCCTTCTTGCATGCGTGCTCCTCCAGAAGCACACACAATAAT